AACCAGTTACAGTAAGACCGGCTGAAACACGTATGGGTTCGGGGAAAGGATCCCCTGAATATTGGGTAGCTGTTGTTAAACCGGGGCGAATACTATATGAAATGGGTGGAGTAACTGAAAATATAGCTAGAAGGGCTATTTTAATAGCAGCATCTAAAATGCCTATACGAACTCAATTTATTTTTTCGGGATAAAAATGTAGAACCGACAGAAATGAGTCTTAGGGATGAAACAAAACCGCAGGTTTCTTTTTTTGGCTAAAAAATATTTCTTTTATTTTCTTCATCCTTTGCATTGGAAGAATAGACTAAAAAATTGATATGATTCAACCGCAGACCCATTTAAATGTAGCGGATAACAGCGGGGCTCGAGAATTGATGTGTATTCGAATCATAGGAGCTAGTAATCGTCGATATGCTCATATCGGTGACGTTATTGTTGCTGTGATCAAAGAAGCAGTACCAAACATGCCCCTAGAAAAATCAGAAGTAGTCAGAGCTGTAATTGTTCGTACCTGTAAAGAACTTAAACGTGACAGCGGTATGATAATACGATATGATGACAATGCTGCAGTTGTAATTGATCAAGAAGGAAATCCAAAAGGAACTCGAATTTTTGGTGCAATCCCCCGGGAATTGAGACAATTAAATTTTACTAAAATAGTTTCATTAGCTCCCGAGGTATTATAAAAAAACGAGATCGTGATATCTTTGAGGTATTTTAAAAAATAGATTAAGAACTAGATTAATTCGTAGATTGTGTCTCACGCATATACCTTGAAAAATTCATATTTATAAACCAATAAAAAAAAGAAAAACATGTTGATTATATCCAATTTTGAGGCACCAATAATTTTAGTTCATCATGGGTAGAGACACTATTGCTGAGATAATAACCTCTATACGAAATGCTGATATGGATAGAAAAAGAGTTGTTCGCATAGCATCTACTAATATTACCGAAAATATTGTGAAAATACTTTTCAGAGAAGGTTTTATCGAAAACGTCAGAAAACATCGAGAAAAAAACAAATATTTTTTGACTTTAACCCTGCGGCATAGAAGGAATAGGCAAAGACCCTATAGAAATTTTTTAAATTTAAAACGGATCAGTCGACCCGGTCTACGAATCTATTCTAACTCTCAACGAATTCCTAGAATTTTAGGTGGTATGGGGATTGTAATTCTTTCTACTTCTCGAGGTATAATGACAGACCGGGAGGCTCGACTAGAAGGAATCGGCGGAGAAATTTTGTGTTATATATGGTAATCATTTTAATATCCAAATGGGCTCCGAAACCTCTTCCTATTTATAAAAAAAAAAAAGAGGATGAGTTGTCTAATATTGTTTCGCCTCCATTAGTTGATATTTCACGGGGGCTTTACTTGGAATGAAAGAACAAAAATGGATTCATGAAGGTTTAATTACCGAATCGCTCCCCAATGGCATGTTCCGGGTTCGGTTAGATAATGAAGATCTGATTATAGGTTATGTTTCAGGAAAGATCCGTCGTAGTTTTATACGGATACTGCCAGGAGATAAAGTCAAAATTGAAGTAAGTCGTTATGATTCAACTAGAGGACGTATTATTTATCGACTCCGAAACAAGGATTCGAAAGATTAGGTGATTGTTATTCAATACGATTCGAGATGAAAAATTGCAAGAAACTTATTTTCTACCAAAAAGTAGATTCAAAATTAAGATAAGGAATGACAAATATGAAAATAAGAGCTTCCGTTCGTAAAATTTGTGAAAAATGTCGACTAATCCGTAGGCGGGGGCGCATTATAGTAATTTGTTCCAACCCGAGACATAAACAAAGACAAGGATAATCAGACTTGCTAAAGGACTCAACGTAGAAATAACGAATCGGTTTTGACATGAAATGGATATATCCATATATTTCTAACTCATATTTATGAGATGATACAATATGGCAAAAGCTATACCGAGAACTGGTTCACGTAGGAATGTACGTATTGGTTTACGTAAGAGTGCACGTAGAATACCAAAAGGAGTTATTCATGTCCAAGCAAGTTTCAATAATACTATTGTAACGATTACAGATGTACGGGGTCGGGTGGTTTCCTGGTCCTCGGCCGGTACTTCTGGATTCAAGGGTACGAAAAGGGGAACACCCTTTGCCGCTCAAATGGCAGCATCAAATGCTATTCGTACAGTCGTAGATCAAGGTATGCAACGAGCAGAAGTGATGATAAAAGGCCCCGGTCTCGGAAGAGACGCAGCATTACGAGCTATTCGTAGAAGTGGTATACTATTAACTTTTGTACGCGATGTAACCCCTATGCCACATAATGGCTGTAGACCTCCGAAAAAAAGACGTGTGTAGAAATGAACAGTGAATAAATTTCAAGAGAAACAAGAGAAATAAATAATTCAATCAAATAAAATAATATTACTATGGTTCGAGAGAAAGTAACAGTATCTACTCGGACACTACAGTGGAAGTGTGTTGAATCAAGAATAGACAGTAAACGT